CCCGTCTTTACTTTCACTTTAAAGCAATGGTCTACGACTCCGCAGCTTGCTTAGGAGAGCCCCTCCGTTTTTTTTTCTATCGTTAAGAGACCCTAGTCCTAAGCTAAACAGCATATTTATCTGCACCTTAAAGGGATAAAGTGAGCGCTTAGAGCTCCTTTCGCTCAAAGATTGATTGGCGAGCTCCGATTTGCTACATTGAATATGATAAAGGAAAGGGCAGTGTCCCAGGTCATTACCTTTAGCTCAAGCACTTCCTGTGTGAGAAACTAACTACAACTACACCAAAGAGGAGGGGCATAGGGAATCCCGTACCGATGCGACTAGACACCGCCGGAAACTGGCGATCAAGTCTACGGGCCGGCAAGAAAGATGATAAAAAGATCAACGCCTACTTGCTCATGTATCATGTAATTCTTACTGACTTAGCTAATGGGATGCCCTTATCTAATGATAATGAAATGCCTGCCTTTCTAATGAGATGTGATCTGTCTAGGGCTAGCTGAACTAAGCCTCATCTGAGGAGGAAAGATTTGCTGCTGCTTTCATACTTCTTCTTCCTTGAATACCTTGCTTTCCCACCGCTCCGTGGGGGCCTTTTCTTCTCACTTGAGAGATGCGATTTGAAAGAAGAGAAGAGGTTCTATCAGTTAATCACCATCCCTTCCTCTAATGAATTAGATCCCATCTGCTAACTAGAACTCAACTCCGAGGGAAGGGAATAATGAGAAGAAAAAATTCCTCTACTCGAGCCGATCTGATCTTTTCTTTCCTGGGTGTGGGCGAGACAGAGTCTTCTTAGTCTTCCGCTTTTTCGGTGATATCTATAAGAAGGAATACCTGTCTCAAGGTAAACAGGAGTTCCCGGCTCAAGCTAAATGATACCGGCGCAAGGTAATTTAATTCTTTAGTTTGTGGCAGAGAGTTTTAGAAGACTCTCGGTTATTAAGGTCACTGCTTAACAAAGTGATCTTGATAGCCACTGACGGTCTTACTAAGGAGTTATGTATTGGAGCTTACCTGTTTGCTCGTACGGTAATGAGGATGGCCCGACGTTCGGGGATGTTGCATTGCGCTTTCTATTTAAAGCAGTGTGCATCCTCGCTTCAGAGGGCTTATGGTGGAGAATTTAACCATGACTCACTTCCCGTACCCATCTTTCTGACACGCTCAGGGTATCCCTGGATAATCCCCTCTTTTCATCGAAAACTTATATACAAGAGGGATGATTATAGTGATTGTGTTAGTTCAGATCTCTCTTTCCTTCGGAACCTTGGCAAAGGTTGTTTGCCTTGCCAAGAAGGTAAGTAAGGATACGTTCTCTAGCATTATCACTCCAGTCTTGGACTTGGATTCTGTGTTGTCTTTTATGTCTGATATTAAGGTAGTCTAATACCAAACCAACTGCAGTACCTAAGCCATCCTTTAACCCATTACCCATTCCATAAATAAGGGGGCCCTTACAAGAAGTCCTTAGACTAGGGAGATCAAACATCTCCTCGGGAATAAGACGTAACTCCTGGGGTTTCTTTGAAAATCAAATCCACCAAGATCCCCTTCCAATACGGGCTCAAAGGCCGACCTCTTCCGAGCCAAAGCTCAAAAGGAAGTCGGAGCTTGGTCCACATCGAGAAAAAACGTTCGTAATGAACGGATCTCCGATGGTCGAGCCTGCCAAGGACACGGAACCCAGCACCACCTACCCGGGCCAAGGTACTCAACCTTTGGAAAGGGTCTTTCATGTGAATTGCGAACAACCAACCCACAAGGGTGGTATGAATGAAACATAGTTTGAATAGGGGCAAGTCTAGAGCTGTGGTATGGAAAATAGATGAAAAAAAAAACCTCATCTCTTTACTTAGTCAGAGTCATTGTTTTACCGTTTCTATCTGCATGACTGCTTTCTTATGATGAGTAGTGCCCATCACTCGCCTCTCTGTCCCTGTATGAAGGAGCATCCACTGCGCTTACTAGTGGGTATGATTAAAGTCAAGAGCGGGTCTCTCAGAAAAAGGACCTTATCTGTATCCGTCTCTGTTACTCGAACTAGCCACCCCTTGGGAACCGTCTCCCCTTTTCCCCTGCAATGAAGGGCGGATGGCTTAGCCTTGCCTTTTGAAAGAAGAAAATGGAAAAAATTCCTTTGAAGGAAAAAATCAATAGGAGAAGCCACACCGACGCACAGAGAATAGGGATGCATTGGAGACGAATAAGGGCAGAAACTGACATGACATATTTCTTTCCTGCTCTTCTAGTTAGCGCGTAGTGGGAATAGCCCCTTCCATTGCCTGAAAGCCAATAAAGAGTGCCTCACGTTCCACTGAACGCTGGGGAAGGAAAGGCACTGACTCTCGCCTCTATGCTATAGGCAGCGGAGACCTGCTCTTATACTGAGTATAAGTAAGGTTCTCCTCCGGTAGTCAAAAGAGAAGTCTGAGTTCCCCTCTCTTTTATCGTGGAAGAAGAGTCAGATATAAGGATACCTCCTAGATGGAAGAAGCGCACTCCCATCCAACCTTATTCCATTCCGGTTAAGCCTTATCAGTACGCCTGGGAGCTTCTTCCTGCCACTACTGAGATTGAATGACCTTTTTGAGAGGATAGCTAGCCAAGCTGTCTATCACTGACTGAAATCCCGAGCTTTGAAAGAATTTCTATCATGATTGACTACTATATGTATGAAAGTGCTCGACCTACCTACTATATTTGCCTGGCTCCAACCTACCTCCTCCTGTTGCTACTGGTGTTACTGAAGCAAGTGCTTCTTCTTTCTTATAGACTATACTATAGGGAAGAAAGACAAAAGAACGTTTTCGTAGGATACGATACTCGCTGCCATCTGCCTTGTCCTTCTGTCTCCGAGTGAAGAATATCTTATCCCAGTCCTACTAAGCCTAACGGGCTGGACTATCATCCAGGGAGTGAATTCTCTAGGTTAGGCGAGCTCTTTGCTCCTGGTAGACCGGTTGGTGTTCATCAGTCAGTTTGCTTCTTTCTTTGCTTCTGTTGATGCGGAGACTTCCGCTTTTACTGTATACCATATCATTCGATAAGAAAGATCCACTACTTACCTTGTCGACGCTGAACGATAGAACTACCTCGCGTCCTTCCTTGTACACCTACTAGACCCATACTCATATTACGAATGTGTTCACCAGACACCGGCCCGTACTTTGATTTTCTACCTTGCTTGTGTTTTGACCGGCGCCGGGACGGAGGAAAGGTCGAGAGAAAGAAGAGCTTATTGAATGGAATTAGAAATAGATATGAAACTGACAGCTTAGCCAGCCGCTTCACCGGGGCAGTCTGGTTGAACGTCCCATCCATAGGAATAAGACGTAAACCCTTCATGCACCAGTCATGGGCTGAACGAAGCTAAGCTTGCTTTAGGGAGTTCGGAATCGCGAATCTTCGCTGTTTTCCAGCTCACTCTGTCTTGAAACCTAACCTTACCACAGGATACCAACTTAACACGGTATTCTCCGCCCATTTCGAAGTAACGCGCTGGCTGCACTCCTTAAAGGAAAAAGTTTTCCAGTAAGGACAGCTTCGGCCTTCATTTCCGTAAGTACCGCCTATAAAGAAAGTACAGTTTTTTTTATTTTAGCTCTTCTCTTCCTTTTCCCGATTGGTTCTGTGTCAGGCAGAGCTTTGCCAAGGCGTATTTTCCTACGTGTGATCGGGCCGAAGTGAAACAAGGGATCAAAGCGTCGAGGCGCGAAGTCTTTAAGATCGGATGCCATTCTGAAGCTGGTACATGCTGCACTGGTCCGTATTTCTTGCAGGCCTGGCATCTCTTAGCATATTTTTTGAAATCTTACAAGTACCTGACGAGAGGCTGTTGCCAATCATCCTGCCCAATCTCTTCTGGCTCCATTATGTAACAGTAAAAAGTTATCTGGAATGTTGTTGGAATCGTCCTTTGAACGTTTGTTCTTCAGTTGTCCGATTAGGAAATCTCAAACGTCGAAGCCAGCTGTGCCATTGTGTTAGCCTCAACATTGGCCCTTCTAGGTACTTGGTCTATTTTTATTTCATCAAACTCGGCGAATCGAGTCTAGGGCTCTTTTTCTCTATGGCTGCAGCTTTGCATCTATTACCTGATACTCAGCGATGACTTGTCTCACTACTAGTTAGGAGAGAGAAAAACAATACCTGCTCCCGCACCACCTTGCGTACTGGAGCCATCGAAATACATTTGACATGGAGTTGTGGTCAGACGCATGACCTCTCCATCATTCTGATCGGGCAACTGCTTGCCTAAGAAAAACGGATGATTTATCCAAAATTTGGCCAACACCTGTCCTTTGACCGAAAGTGCGCTCTATAGCTAGCTCCAATTGAACAGGTTGAGGAGAAGAGCCGTTAAAGCCCTTTTTCTCAAAGGCTTGCGCTCCTATAGGGCCCGAGGGGAAGTACTGAAGCATCCCATCGCTCCCTCGGTAGAGCGGCTCGATCTTCTACTAAATCCGAGTATAAGGCCTTGGCCGATGCTACTGCCGAAATTACGAAATTACATGGCAACTTTACTATTTGAGCTCAATACTTCTCTTGCTCATGCTCCAATCTTATGGTGTGAGAACATTGGGGCCACCTATCTTTCAGCCAATCCAGTCTTCCATGCGCGCACAAAACATGTGGAAACAAATTTCAACTTTGTCAGACACAAGGTGGTTTGGTGTGTCATTAGAGAAGAAAGATTCTCCGTTAGAGCTGCATGGGATTACTTCAGGACCTCATTCCCTGTGGTTAGTTAGGTGGAGCAACTTAGTGTGGTTCAAGAAAGTACGGTTCAGATGCCAAATTCACTTAGTAAGACTATTTCAAGTCAAGACTTCTCAAGACGGACTTAGCAGTTTTGACATGAGAAAGAGTTTTGAAGGGAAGGAGTAAGGGCCTGAATTCGGTGTGAGGCTTGTGCTTCTCTTTCTATGTCTATGGAGAGCATGAAAGGCCGCCTAGGTCAGTCAGTGGAAGGGGGAGGAAAGAGGCGTATCTTCGCTATTGGCAACTGGATTAACCAAAGGTTGTTGAAACCTTTCCACGAAAAGAGCGGTTCGGTCAGAAGCGGCTACCACACACTCAATCCAATGAAGACATAAGGAAGACTGAGAACTTTCTGAGCAAACGAGGCCTTTTTCAGTAAGCTATAGCTTCCTACTCCACCAGACGTTGACCGGCGTTAATCAAGCACCTTTGGGCGCTGGCTTTTCATAACCTATATAGCTTAATGAGAGACAATAGTCAGATAGAATTCATCTTCCTTTCTTGCTATACGAAATTTGAGTGAGTTTACTTTCTAGGAATCTTTCCACTCTTCTCTGAGTGCCTTTAAAGTTGCTTAGGTAGCGCTCAAAGCGAGATAGTAAGCTTAAGCTTTCTCTTATGTTATTCCTACCCTAATGGATCAAGAATAGGTAGCACAGGTCAGCAAGCAAGCAGAGCTAGATCAAAAAGGTATCTAGAAAGTCTATCCTAACCCACCACCCTGATTACTTGTTTAGGTTATTTATACTCTATTCGTTGACCAGGGGGAGTAGGATAGTCTCGATCATGTGAGAGAATTGGGTATGGAAAACTGACTCACATACGAAAGATTCATGCTAAAAGCAAGCTTACTTTGACTGGATTCTGTCTACTAGCAGCTATTGGAATGGGAGACTGGCCTGGCAATGTATCCAATCAGTTACCTGACAGGCAGCTTCTTGATTGTTTCCTGTCCGATTCCCCATCCCAAGCATAGACCGGCTCCGGAACCTGTAACTCTATCTTCTCGGAAACTGCACAGGATAAGCAATGGGATCTATTGCAAGCTAGGCCCGGCTACCTTTTGCAATTGGAAAAGTTATATGTCGAAGCTAGGTTCAGGGAGCTGGTCCCGGAGCAAGAAAAAAGCCATGCCTCAACTACGTGGTTGCCTGCCATTTCCCTAGTTTGAGCTGCCCGCCCTATCGGATAAGAACAACCAGGTGAAGACTTTTGCAGCTAGATTGGACTAATTGTTTTGATTACCGGAGGCATAAGGATAGCACTCAGCCTGCTGGGTTCGGGAACTCCGCCTATCTCAATCCTTGGATGCCGGGATGAGAGAAGTGAAACAGGCAATTCCGCTGCTAGGGTGAGGGGGTATAGATGTGAAAGTCTTACTTCGAATACCCTTGAAAAGGACCTGTTATCTATCTTTCTTTCAAAGAAAAGAAGCTACAAGCCTATAGAATCCTTGGTCCCGAGCTTTCACTTCCATTAGGATCACTTTCCTTCGCCCTTTGTGGCTGCTAGTGAAGTGGCAACTGGATTGCCTAGTGAAATGCTATCTCGATTGAAGCTAGATAGGTCAGTGAATTGTTAGCCAGTTGCTTTTTATCCCTTGACCTAACGACTTTCATAGCAGGAAGCCAGGCATTGATAGGCTTACGAGATCGCAAGGCAAAGGAGTTTATGTTGGACGGTCTGATGGTGTACCCATCAAAGGGAATCAAAAAAGGATTTAGGGGCCCCGAACTAGAAAGCATACCCCATTTGCCCACCGCAGGGGCTCTTTTCTCGCAAACCTCTATCAATTACAGGGGGTCAAAAACCAGTACTATCGGAACTACCTTCAGACTAGCCTTCCTCGATCAAGATCTTTTCACTGGGAACAACCCCTTCTCATATTTCATTTCATTATTGACCCAGTGTAGCCTATGCGAAGCAAGCCTACACTGGCTTGGGAAGAAAGTAAGCGCGGTTGGTGTTAATAGGGAAAACGGGCCTAGTTTAATGCGATCTTACATTTCATTTCGAAATTCTTCTCTGTTTCAGCAGAGGCCTAAGAAGACCGAGAGTCAGTCTGGACTTATGCCCGGAAAAGACCTGTTTCAGTTCCAGACCTTGCTCCTTAAGCGCAGCATTTTCAATCGATGCCTACCTCTGGCTCTGGGCGGGAGGTGTCCTAATGTCCTTCGCTAGCTACTTGCTTTGCTACCTTTCAAAGAGCCGGGACGAATATGAACATGAACCCTTTCGCTCCTCTCCCGCGGCAAGAGCTCGTTCGCCAAGTCCGAACTCCCACTTTATCGTCGATGACGGCTCTCTTCGATGCTAGCAACCGCGTTTGACCTTTTTCCGCGCTTCTTTCAATTTCTTTACATTCTAGCTGAAGGAGAGACTTTACCTTTACTTAGAGAGGGGCAGCGGTACCACGCTCTTCCGTGCTCGTAGGTTGACTTCCCTATGCATCCCGACTAAGGTCTCACAAACGTGCACTTCCCTTATGCATCCCGCCGCTTTACTAATGTGAATAGGTTATACAGAAGGGTGGGTTGGTTATATACTCTTATGCGCGTTCCTTCTTCGAACCTTTTGGTATGTATTGCCCCCTAAAGATCAGATCCACCAGACGAGAAACTAAATTCCGCACTGCTGCTGAGTCGTCGGACTTATCCACCAAGGGATTCGTGGAATTTCTGTGGATTGCGTTGGGGGAAATCTACCAAAGCTAGGCAGATAGATAGACTCCTTTCCCGCTGCTAAGGGAGAGTAAGAAACAAAATCAAATGATTGTTTTTTAATCAGCGCCTCCTTTTCTTTTGGGTATGCAGGTACTACGAGTCCTCTCACTACCAACCAGCAGACATCATCTGGCTGGGTCTTGCCGGTATCAACAACAAGAAAAAAACAACCAAATGGAAACAGCAACTAACTATGGCTCTTGGCCCAGACAACGTCCTAGGCGTCGGGGAGATCGGAGCAACAAGGAACGCCTAGACGACGTTTTTATTCCTGGGCTGCAGTAAGTAGATCGAGAGGTCGTTCCGCCCCTTGTCCCCGAATATGGGTAATATGTTCTCAAAAATTCTTGCTCCAATCTGACCTAGCTGGCGAGCGATCCCAGTTCGCGGCAGAGAACAAGACAGCAAGCGAGCGTACCTTTGTTCGCTTCTTCTCCACCAAGCACGGAAGTTTAAGGATAACTGTAGGTCGGTGGCTACCTAAGGAAACTCCGATTCGATCCGCCCCCCAGCTGGGAGGCATCTACCTCATCCCGATCACAAGGAGAGGTTCACCATGATGGGGGTACTTTTTTTTTCCCTTCCGGAAAGAATGAAATGCATAGGGGACCATCCTTTTGTTGCGGCATGCTCCTCAGATTTACGGATTCGCAGGGGGCCTCAGGCCCTACTTAGTTGACTGACAATGACAAAGGCTTGCGAAACTAAGTAGGGCCTTTTGAATGGAATCTTAAGTAGTCTATCAGTGGTGCAAAGCGGCTTTGTGCCCCTTTTCAGTAGGGGAGCGAAAGGTTAGACCTTAGAAAGTCAGCGAACAGCGGTTCTTCTATGTAGGTATGGCCTTCCCCCTTGACTCTCCTAACGTCGAGCTAAGTGACTTCGTAACCTTTGCGTAGCGTAGTAGAATGAAGGCTACGCACTGACGCTCTCTTATCTATTAGCCTAAGCGTCTTCGCTAACTCGCTCGCCTACTATACTATACCCTACTATACAATACATTAGTAGGGTAGGCTAACCCATAGGTCCTTAGTAGCGTTGACAAAGAAGAACAGCCGGTTAAAAGACAGTGAATCTTTATATATATATAAAGAATTTATATATATTTTATATAGGCCAGCTTGACAAGCTACCCTTCCTCTGGATCTGAGGTGCGAAGAGAAAGATCTCTTTTTTATGACTTCCACTTATCGATCCCGGCCCGGAAAAGTGACCGACCAGGGCCCTCTTTTTGAATGAAAGAAAGGGTTTATGAGCCCTAGCCCTGTAAGCCCACACCTGTGTAGAGTAGATCGTTCAACACCTGCGGCACAAACCCATTTTTGACCTATTGGTCCTAGTATCATAGGCGACCGAACGGCCGCCCCCTAATTACTAGACCAACCTGCTGTAATAATTCCATAAACACCTAACGAAGATATGGCAAACAAATAAAGTAGCCCTATGTTCGAATCTGACAATACCATACCATAATCAAAAGGTACAACGGCCCGAGCGACCAGACTTAACATAAATGTAGCCACTGGAGCCATTCTAAAAAGGGAGAAATTAGCACTACTTGGTGAAATAGGTTCTTTTAGAATCAATTTCAAACCATCTGCTAGAGGTTGTAACAATCCGAACGATCCCACTACATCAGGACCCTTTCGACGTTGCACAAAAGCCATTACTTTACGTTCCGCTAGCACTAAAAAGGCTACTCCTAGTAGAAGTGGTAGAATTATTCCAAGTATTTCAGCTGGAACAGCTATGTACGTTTTCGATTTTCTATTCACTCATGATCTGGCCTGGTCGACCCAATCATGATATTGAAGGATGGGACCTTTTCTCGAAAAACTCCGGATCCCGAGAAGAGTTGAAGATGGTGCAACATCGAATCCTGTTACGTTACTTCGAATGGAATCTTAGCCCGCCTCACTTTCTTTCTTTACTGCATAAGGGCCATAAGGGCATAAACGAAGTAAAGGGATTTCCTTCCTTCTAACTAGTGGCTGAGAGTAAGCACCTAAAAGCCTTCATTCAATAGATTTGTGGTTGAGTCAATAACATGCTCTGGGTCGGGAATCTTTGCTCTTCTCTTTTGCATTTCCGCTGCCTGCGTTCTTCTTCCTTCGTGTCCGTCCGTATCGCAAAGCTGGTCGACGCCAGCTGTAATGGTTGAAAATAGGGGGCCAACCAAGACTCCCTAATAAAAGAAAGCTTTGTTCGATAAAGCAAACGATTCGTTCCGACAACTTCGGACCGGATTAACCCCTTTCTTTGAATTAGCCGATCTTACAAAAATAGATCGGGCGGGCTGGTTGGGAAGGGGTTATTAGCGGAGAAAAGAATCGCTGAGAGATAGATTCATTCTACTATTTGGTTAGGGCGAATGAGTGGCTGTGCAGCATGCTCCGGAAGAGATTGACCCTTCCTCGAGTCAGTCCAGTCAGAAAGGGGAGGGCCCGCTGTCTAGACTGCATTTCGGGAGTTTGAACACCATCCCATTTCAACCAAAAATACAACCCTGTCAAAGGTATCTAACCTTCCTTATGATATGAGTGGAAATCCAATCCCGTTTTGTCTTTTTTGCATAAAAACCGCCGGTATATCAAAAAAGATATATGGATTTGAAACAGCCGTGATAAGGAAATGACCAAGAGATGAAGAGTAACCAACCCCAACGGAACCGAAAGAGGAAACGAGTGAAACCGCTTTCCCGAGGGGACAAGAGAACATCGTCTGAGCCCTTAGATATGTTATTTGACGATAGAGATTTGGAACGAACCGCTGTTAAGCAAAGCAAGCAACCAACAACCCCAGGAATGTATGTAGAAAAGAGGGCTTAGGAAGAATAGGAGCTTTCTGAGACTCCTCACATAAAGCAAACCAACTCCAGGGATTAGTTGAATGAAAGCGCCAGCTCATGGATGAGCGATCAGAGTGACTAATCGGCACGGAGCGAAATGCCACTCAATTGAAAAGCATAGTAGCTCGACCACCCATCGGGGGAGAATATGAGATTGGGGCAAACAGTCCCGCCGACTATGGCTATGGCTGACAAGGAGCCTAGCCCCTAACCTATTAAGTAAGAAAAGAACAGATGCGCGAGCTGCTCGATTATATACGATCTTGGAATAAAGGGATTGAGAACAACTGCTTTGGCGAAGATTCCATATTTAATTGAATATGAAAAAGAAGCTGCTTGCCCAAGAGGGATGTTGTTGAATAGACGGATTCTTGACCTCCGGCTTCAGGGGAAGGACGAAGAAGAGCTTAGCTTAGTTGATAGGATAGAAGGAGGATTGCTTATATCATATAACCCATACGTAGACGAAAGTAGCATTCAGGCATCGGTGGAAGCGCTAAGCGCAAAAAGTGAAGAAGCTTTGAAGCCGATCGAACACAGCGAGAGTAGCGGATTAGCGGCTGATCTTCTACCTGATCTATCTACCATATTGATGTATTAGAGAGACCGAGTTCCTACGAGGGAAGAAAAGATTCACCAGCTCTATCGATTCTCAAATCCCTGTACCTTTGTGAAAGACATCGCATGGAATAGCTTACACGGAAAGGAGCTTGGTACAAGCTCAGATTCAAAATAGAAGTTCCTGAGCTAGAAGGAATGGGATCAGGGGTGGGTAATAGACTGACTGCCAAGGAGCGGAGCAGCTCGACCAGAGGGAGAGGAGTTCAGCTGCTCTAACGGATCTGAGTTCAGCTGCTGTACCAATAAGTGAAAGAAAAGAGCGGACCGCAACTAGACCTGAGAAAACAGCAGCTTTCAGGCATCCTCTCATTGAGGAGGTCTTAGATAGAAGATGAGCCGACAGTAGGACTCTCTTAGAGTGTGGGAGTATAAAAGTAGCAGCAGTTATGGCCCCATACCCATGAGCATTGGCGTGAGCAGCTAAGCTAAGGTCGGAAAGGAAGAATGGGTGGGCTTACAGGCTACCTATTTCCTCAGCCGATAAGAGAATCTGTCTTCAGCACAGATCGAGGCTTGTCGAAGATAAGTATCAAGTCCTCTATCGCTGGACTAGACTAGATTTCGAAGATTGAGGAGTGGCAACTCTCAATGGAATTCCAGAACCAACTCCCAAAAGAAGGGTAGTCAAAGACTACCTCTTTCTCCTGGCCTGGCTGGCTCTCCTACCTGGGATCCCAACTACCATCCATATCCGTTTACCCTACCTGCTATCGACAGTCCTTCCACCTGTTACTCACTCTCCGGAGGGAGATGGATGGATCGTGCTTGTGCTATCAAGCCGAAAAATGACTGCTTTCGAGCGGTATTCACGGAAATGAAAAAGATTGAATGGTTGTAAACAGATTCGCTAGTTGGGTCAATTGGCACTCTTTCACTAGTGATTGTAAGCTAGGTGCCCTTAAATAACAGGAGGGGAAGAAGCTCTAACGGAAGCATCCAATCAACCGGGAATCCCACCTTTCAGATTCTACATCTGCTACTGCTGGAGTGGAGAATGAATCTACTACCTGTGCCAGCAAACAAACAAATACTCAAAATAAGAAAAGGCTAGGTGTCCATGCCACCAACCAACTCCTGAAAGAAAAACAAGAGCTTCCCCGGCAAACCACTAGAAGTTACCCATCGAGTCGAGCAATGATCCAATTGGAGAAGCAAGCTGCTCTTTGTCACCCCATTTCCCTTGGGACCAAGAACAAGCTCCAAAGAAGAAGAAGGACTTATCGCAATCTCAGGTACAGTGGCTAGTTGGAAAGCCTTTCAAGCCAATCTCTTGATTCACATGAATGTGAAACCGTTGCAACCGATCCTGCATACCAATCATCCGCCGCTTACAGTAATGGCACTAAGCCAAGGTTTCTATGGATTCAGTCCTGTGGAAATATATATATATATTAGGGCCATTCAGTTAGTAGTGTCACCGGTCAATCCCTGGGACACTAGCGAGTCCGTCCTTAAAAGCCCTAAAAATGGGGTCCATGAAGCCTTAGATACTCCAAGCCTCAATCTTTATTGTCCTTGAACCTAGACCATGGAAGTATGGTTAT